CACACATGCCTTGTTTTACATCTCATTCGAATCTAATTCGAGTAGACGATACTAAATCAATAAAATAAGGTATCGATTAGATCTAGAAATGAATCAACTGAATCTTCTTCATTTTAGGATTTTAGGTTTCAATTATTCGCTTTTGTGAATGAAAAAAACGTACCTACCACCTTTTTGGATTCCTATCTGAATCAAATTTGAAATTTGATTAATTTATTGGAATTGATAAAATTAGAGGTTCATAAAGAAATTAAGTCTATATACCACGTTCAAATTAATGGCATTATTATTACTGATCAATAAAATTCGAAAAAATCCATATCTGTAAAATAAAGAAAGGGGAAATTCATTTATGGTAAAAAATTCTATCATTTCAGTTATTTCTCACGAAGAAAAGAAAGGATCTGTTGAATTTCAAGTATTCAATTTCACCAATAAGATACGGAGACTTACTTCACATTTAGAATTGCACAAAAAAGACTATTTATCTCAGAGAGGTTTGAAGAAAATTTTGGGAAAACGTCAACGGCTGCTAGCTTATTTGGCAAAAAAAAATAGAGTACGTTATAAAGAATTAATTAATCAGTTGGACATTCGAGAGACAAAAACGCGTTAATTTGATTAAATTAATTTGAAGAGTTATTTCATTTTCACTTATATGTTTCGATTAAATTTTGATGAACTTCTTTTAACTTTCAGTAATTCATGGAAGAATGAATCGTTAAAAAACTTATGACTGCACCAACTACAAGAAAAGACCTCATGATAGTCAATATGGGGCCTCAGCACCCATCAATGCACGGTGTTCTTCGACTCATCGTTACTCTAGATGGTGAAGATGTTGTCGACTGCGAACCAATATTGGGTTATTTACATAGAGGGATGGAGAAAATTGCGGAAAACCGAACAATTATACAATATTTGCCTTATGTAACACGTTGGGATTATTTAGCTACTATGTTCACAGAAGCAATAACCATAAATGGACCCGAACAATTAGGCAATATTCAAGTACCTAAAAGGGCTAGCTATATCAGAGTCATTATGTTGGAGTTGAGTCGGATAGCTTCTCATTTGTTATGGCTCGGTCCTTTTATGGCGGATATTGGTGCGCAGACCCCTTTCTTCTATATTTTTCGAGAAAGGGAATTAATATATGACCTATTCGAAGCTGCAACTGGTATGCGAATGATGCATAATTATTTTCGTATTGGAGGAGTGGCTGCCGATCTACCCTATGGCTGGATAGATAAATGTTTGGATTTTTGCGATTATTTTTTAACAGGGGTTGCTGAGTATCAAAAACTTATTACCCGGAATCCTATTTTTTTAGAACGAGTTGAAGGCGTAGGCATTATTGGGAGAGACGAGGCATTAAATTGGGGTTTATCGGGACCAATGCTACGAGCTTCCGGAATAGAATGGGATCTTCGTAAAGTTGATCATTATGAATCTTACGACGAATTTGATTGGCAGGTTCAATGGCAACGAGAAGGGGATTCATTAGCTCGTTATTTAGTACGAATCAGTGAAATGACAGAATCCATAAAGATTATTCAACAGGCTCTGGAAGGAATTCCAGGAGGGCCTTACGAAAATTTAGAAATCCGACGTTTTGACAGATTAAAAGATCCTGAATGGAATGATTTTGAATATCGGTTTATTAGTAAAAAACCTTCTCCAACTTTTGAATTGTCGAAACAAGAACTTTATGTGAGAGTTGAAGCCGATAAATTCAGAAGCACTTATTTATTAGTTTTAAATATAGCAGACAGAATTCCATTGGTCTAATTTGGGACCTTAGGATAGATTTTGACTCTATCTGACAAACATATCAAGATAAAGAATAGGAAAGGTCCCTTAGATTTATTTGTGACCTCTGAGGAGCCGTATGAGGTGAAAATCTCACGTACGGTTCTGTAATAGCGATGGGCACAGTGATGTTATCATCGACTATGATTATCTAACAGTTCAAGTACAGTTGATATAGTGGAAGCGCAGTCAAAATATGGTTTTTGGGGGTGGAATTTGTGGCGTCAACCCATCGGGTTTATCGTTTTTCTAATTTCTTCTCTCGCCGAGTGTGAAAGATTACCTTTTGATTTACCAGAAGCAGAAGAAGAATTAGTAGCAGGGTATCAAACCGAATATTCAGGTATCAAATTTGGTTTATTTTACATTGCTTCATATCTGAATCTACTAGTTTCTTCATTATTTGTAACAGTTCTTTACTTGGGAGGTTGGAATCTTTCTATTCCGTACATATTTGTTCCTGAGTTATTTGGCATAAATAAAAGGGGTAAAGTCTTTGGAACACTAATTGGTATCTTTATCACATTAGCCAAAACTTATTTGTTTTTGTTCATTCCTATTGCAACAAGATGGACTTTACCGAGGCTGAGAATGGACCAACTATTAAATCTTGGGTGGAAATTTCTTTTACCGATTTCTCTAGGTAATCTATTATTGACAACCTCGTCCCAACTTCTTTCACTGTAAAAGACCACAATATCCTAGATTCACGACTTGTCTCAAACAAGAGAAAGAAACAAGCATAAAATCTTTTTTATAGATATTCAACAAATGCTCCCTATGATAACTGAATTCATAAATTATGGTCAACAAACAATACGAGCCGCCAGATACATCGGCCAAGGTTTCATGATTACCCTGTCCCACGCAAATCGTTTACCTGTAACTATTCAATACCCCTACGAAAAATTGATCACATCGGAACGTTTCCGAGGCCGAATACACTTTGAATTTGATAAATGCATTGCTTGTGAAGTATGTGTGCGTGTATGTCCTATAGATTTACCCGTTGTTGATTGGAAGTTGGAAACCGATATTCGAAAGAAACGATTGCTTAATTACAGTATTGATTTTGGAATCTGTATATTTTGTGGTAATTGCGTTGAGTATTGCCCAACAAATTGTTTATCAATGACCGAAGAATATGAACTTTCTACTTATGATCGTCACGAATTGAATTATAATCAAATCGCTTTGGGTCGCTTACCAATGTCAGTAATTGATGATTACACAATTCGAACAATTTCGAATTTACCTCAAATAAACAATGAATAAACCCTTAATTCGATTCAAAAAAATGACGAATTACGAAGGATTAGTTCGTAGATAAATGATATCAAAAATAGATAGGTTTAAACTACTCTTTCGACGAATAAAGAATGTATAGTGGTCCAATAAAATAAAAGAATCTACGTCAATTCATACCCATTCGAATTTCATTCAATTAACAATTTCAAAGTATCATAAAAAATAGAAAAACTGCTTTTTTCCTGGTCAGGTCAATAAAGTCATGAAATTCTTCGTTTTTGATTTTTTATAAAAAATGGATTTATCTGAACCAATACATGATTTTCTTTTAGTCTTTCTAGGATCGGGTCTTATATTAGGGGGTCTAGGAGTGGTATTACTGCCCAATCCAATTTATTCGGCCTTTTCCTTGGGATTGGTTCTTGTTTGTACATCGTTATTCTATATTCTATCTAACTCCTATTTTGTAGCTGCTGCGCAGCTACTTATTTACGTAGGAGCTATAAATGTTTTAATCATTTTTGCTGTGATGTTCATGAATGGCTCAGAATATTACAAGGATTTTCATCTTTGGACCGTAGGAGATGGAATTACTTCGATGGTTTGTATAACTCTTTTTATTTCACTAATTACTACTATTTCAGATACGTCATGGTACGGGATTATTTGGACTACAAGATCAAACCAGATTATAGAGCAAGATTTTCTAAGTAATAGTCAACAAATTGGAATTCATTTATCAACAGATTTTTTTCTCCCATTTGAACTTATTTCAATAATCCTTTTAGTTGCTTTAATAGGTGCAATTGCTGTAGCTCGTCAATAAAAAATTTCTATTAAAACTTGGAATTCAAATAAAATTTTGTTCTGTCTTATCACATTCATTTTCCTTTAATTCTATTTGAATTCTAGCTGGATAAATAGAAAGACTTTAGGTCAATCCAGTACCAATATATTTCTTTGTTCCATACTTGTTATATACTAGTCAATTAAATTAGTTGAATTGTTGTTCATATTGAAAGGAGTAGAGATTGATAAGGAGTTGTTTAATGATTCTCGAACATGTACTTGTTTTGAGTGCCTATTTATTTTCTATCGGTATCTACGGATTGATCACAAGTCGAAATATGGTTAGAGCCCTTATGTGTCTTGAACTTATATTGAATGCGGTTAATATAAATTTTGTAACATTTTCTGATTTTTTTGATAATCGTCAATTAAAAGGAGCTCATAAACCAATCCAGAAGGGGGTTGATTAGAAAATTATGATAACTCATTGATTCATCTGGTATCTATCTGGTATCTAAATATATGATTCGTTTCTAAGTTTACTAGATCGAAAATTTATAACATTCAAAAACGTATAGACCCAATGTCACATTCAGTAAAGATTTATGATACGTGTATAGGATGTACTCAATGTGTCCGAGCCTGCCCCACCGATGTATTAGAAATGATACCTTGGGACGGTTGTAAGGCTAAACAAATTGCTTCTGCTCCACGAACAGAGGACTGTGTTGGTTGTAAGAGATGTGAATCCGCCTGTCCAACAGATTTCTTGAGTGTCCGAGTTTATTTATGGCATGAAACAACTCGCAGTATGGGTCTAGCTTATTGATACGTTCGAGAAAACTCTACTTGAATCCATTTAATTTTTTTACCGACAAACCTGTGCTCGAAAATCAAAATATTTTGAGCACGGGTTTTTTTGGTCCAAGTGTATCTTGTCTTTACTACGAATTATTTTCCTTGGTTAACAATAATTGTCGTTTTTCCGATATTTGCGGGTTCTTTAATTTTCGTTCTTCCCCATAAAGGAAATAGGGTAATTCGGTGGTATACCATATGTATATGTATTTTAGAACTCCTTCTAACAACTTATGCATTTTGTTATCATTTCCAATCGGATGATCCATTAATCCAACTAGTAGAGGATTATA